TAATGCAAAAGAATCTATTACAGAATCTAATGCAAAAGAATCTATTACAGAATCTAATGCAGAAGAATCTATTACAGAATCTAATGCAGAAGAATCTATTACAGAATCTAATGCAGAAGAATCTATTACAGAATATAATGCAGAAGAATCTATTACAGAATATAATGCAGAAGAATCTATTACAGAATCTAATGCAAAAGAATCTATTACAGAATCTAATGCAAAAGAATCTATTACAGAATCTAATGCAGAAGAATCTATTACAGATTCTATTATCAGTAAAAAAGTCCCCCGATGGCCAGACAAATTAATAACCGAATTGGAACAACAAGTTCAAGAAGACATTGAAAACGGGGGGGTGCCAGTCGAATATCAAATTCGCTCAAGAAAAGCCAAATACGTAAAGGTTTTGATTCCTACCGAAGAAGAAGAAAAAGAAATTGAAGAAAAAGAAAATGAAGAAAAAGAAAATGAACATGAACAAAAGGAGCATAAACAACATAAACAAAAGGAGGATAAACAAAATGGACCTGAACAGAATTATTACAATTCTAATAGCAGTGATAATACTGATACAGAAGATCAGATAAAGGAAATAATTTTGCCAAGTTATTCATACCAATCGGACTTTCGGCGAGGACTAATTAAAGGTGCTATGCGCGCTCAAAGGCGTAAAACTTTCATTTTTGGACTGTTTCAAGCAAAGGCGCACTCTCCCCTTTTTTTGGATAGAGTCAAAAGACTCCCCCGCCTACCGTTTGATATATCCAAATTTTTTAAAGTTTTTTTTACAAATTGGACAGACAAGGGGATAGAATCCAAAATTGTGGAGTATATAGACGTGGAGTATATAGACGAAGAAGGAAAAAAAAAAAAAAATGAAAATAGTCTAAACGAGGAAGAAAGGCGGATGGAGATATCTGAGGGATGGGATAATATCATATGTGGGCACATAATAAGGGGATCCGCGTTAATAACTCAATCTATTCTTAGAAAATATATTGTATTGCCTTCATTGATAATAGCAAAAAATATTGGACGTATATTATTATTTCAATCTCCTGAATGGTTTGAGGATATACAGGAATGGGAGCGCGAAATGCATGTTAAATGTACCCATAATGGTATCCAAGTAGCGGAAACAGAATTTCCAATAAATGGGTGGAGAGAGGGTATTCAGATAAAAATCTTATTTCCTTTCTACCTGAAACCTTGGCACATACAACCCTCTGATAGAAATCTAATCGAAGAGGAAAACCAAAAAGATGAGTTTTGTTTTTTAACAGTTTGGGGACGGGAAACTAACCTTCCTTTTGGTTCTCCCAGAATTAGAAAAGGAGATTCTTTTTTTGACCCCATTTTTAAGGAACTACAACCAAAAATAGAAAAATTAAAAAGGGCGTATTTAGATTTCTATTTATATTTATTAGGAAAAACCAAATTAGTTTTAAAAGAAACAAAAAAATTCATTATTGACATTATTGAAAGTTTAGTATTTATAACAAGAATACTAAAACAAAAAGTACTCTCAAAATTCAACCAAATTTTTAGATTAATAAAAGTATCAGACTCGAATGAAATTAAAAACGAAAAAGATTCTAGAAGCAGCAATCAAATAATTCATGAATCAGTTAGTCTATTTCAATCTCAAAATTTGAAAAATTATGCACTAATAAAAAGGGAGGATCTAACAGGTAGAACAAGGACAATTAAAAATAAAATAGAAAGAATTACAAAAGAAAAAAAAAAAATAACCTCATCCGGTGTATATATTAATCCTACCGAAAAAGGGTATAATGCTAAAAGATTCGAATGGACAACAAATATTTGGCAAATATTAAAAAGAAGAACTGTCCGATTAATTTCTCAATTAGATTGTTTTATAAAAATTTTCCTTGAAAAAGTATACATAGATATTTTTTTAGCTATTATTAATATTACCAGACTCAATATACAATTTCTTTTTGAATCGATAAAAAAAATGCCGGATAAGCCCATTAATGAAACAAAAGAAGAAAGGCTTAATAGAAAAAATAAAAATATAATTAACTTTATTTCAATTAATATTCTTAGAAATAGGAAAAATTTACATAGTTTTGGGGACTTATCCTATTTGTCACAAGCATATGTATTTTTTAAATTATCACAAACCCAAGTTAGTAACAAATTAAGATCTGTTTTTCAATATAATGGAATGTCTTTTTTTATTAAGGATGAAATAAAAGATTCCTTTGAAACACAAGGAATACTTGATTCTAAATTAAGTCATAAGAAACGCCCGGATAATAAATGGAAAAACTGGATAAGGGGACATTATCAATACAATTTGTCTCGTCTTAAAAGGTTTAGAAGGTGGAAAAAGATGAGAAATTTCATTAATCTACGTTATAGAAAAAAAAAAAAAAAAACCAAGCGGGATTCATATGAAAAAGTTCAGTCCATAAAGGGAGGTAATTCTAGGAATTCTAAAGTAGATTACTTAGTGAATCAAACAGTGAATCAAACAGACAATTTTCAAAAAAGCTCTAAATATGATCTGTTATCATATAAATATATTAATTTTAATTATGAAAATAAGGGGGACTCGCCTATTTCTAAATCAAGCTCGCAAGTCCAATTAAAAAAGAACGAAGATATTTCTTATAAATCCAACACTCATAAAGAGAATTTTTCTGATATATATATATGGAGAAGTTTCCCTATTCCTATTAAGAATTATGAAAATATTAATTATAGACAAAAAGATCGCGATAGAAAATATTTGGATTTGAATTTTAATTTTCCAAATCCAAATTGGGATCTTAGACAACAACTTATTATTGAGTCCTACATCAGAATGGATATCACGAGTAATGAAAATACTCATATTGATACTAACAATTATCAATATCCAATTTTTGAAAAAATTGATAAAAAAAAGCTTGTTTATCTTAAAATTCCGCAAAAGCTTCAAACCAATTTACCAAAACCCCGAAAAGGTTTTTTGGATTGGATGGGAATGAATGAAGAAATACTAAAACGTCCCATCTCACACCTGGGACTTTTTTCCTTCCCAGAATTTGTCCTACGCTATAGTCTATATAAACTAAAACCGTGGGTTATACCAAGTAAAATCCTTCTTTTAAATTTGAATCTAAATGAAAATGATCTTAGTGAAAAGAAAAACATCGAAGGAAACCAAAAACAAAAAGGGGAATCCGTTTCAAATAAAGAAATAAAGAATCAAAATCGAAATCAAAAAGATCAAAAAGAAAAAGAATCGGTCGAAAGCAAAAGAGATCTTAGATCAAATGTACAAAAACAAGGGAATGCTGAATCTGTTCCTTCAACAAACCACGAAAAAGATATTGAAGATCCTTCCCCCCAAAAAATGAAAAAGAGAAAGAAAAGTAAGCTAGAAAAAGAAATAGATTTACTCCTAAAACGTTTTTTAGTTTTTCAAATTAACTCGCGCAGTACTTTGGCTAAAAAAATTATGAATAATATAAAAATATATGGTTTCCTGCTTGGACTGCCAAATCCACGAGAAATTACTATATCCTCGATTCGAGGAGGAGAAATGAGTTTGGATTTAATGTGTATGCGGAAGGATGTAAAGCTTATAGAATGGATCAAAAGCGCGTTCTTTCTTATCGAACCCACACGCCTGTCTGTAAAAAATGATGCACAATTTATTATGTATCAAACCTTAGGTATTTTGTTGGTTCATAAGATTAAGCACCAAATTAATCAAGGATATAGAAAACAACCCTATGTTGATAAGAATGGTTTTGATTTACTTGTTCCCGAAACCATTTTATCGCATAGACGTCGTAGAGAGTTGAGAATTCTAATTTCTTTCAATTCAAAGACTTGGAATAAAAATCCAATATCTTCGACTGAGAACAATTGTAGTCAATCTTTGGATTTGGATAAAGAGAACCCTCTTAATCTTAATAAAGATAAGAATGAATTAATTAATTTCAAATTTTTTCTTTGGCCTAATTATCGATTAGAAGATTTAGCTTGTATGAATCGCTATTGGTTTGATACAAATAACGGCAGTCGTTTCAGTATGTTAAGGATACAGATGTATCCGCGGTTGAAAAGTCGTTGATAGCCCATTTTTCCTATATATGCTATACCCTACGGGGTATATGAAAGTAAAGAGATTCACACGCCCCACCTTCCATGCCATTCTAATATATAATACGAAGACTAAAACCGATGAGGTATCAATTAGGCCTACAAATCAATTAACAAAATCTTCTTCATTTTAGGCCTAAATTATGCCATGCAAAAATGAACCCCCTTCCTTCTTTCTTCTTTTTTTCTTTTTCAGAATAAATTAAATTGAAACCTGGATGGATTAATATGACCTGGGTGGATTAATATGAGTTGATAAAATTAGGAGTTCATAAATAAATTCAGATTATTGTATATAACACATTAAAATTACTATCATTATTATTACTCATCGATAAAATCCGTATCTGTAAAAGTGGAAGAGGGAAAATCTTTTATGGTAAAAAGTGCATTCATTTCGGTTATTTCTGAAAAAGAAAGAAGGGGGTCGGTTGAATTTCAAGTATTCCGTTTTACCAATAAGATACGGAGACTTACTTCACATTTGGAAGTGCATAAAAAAGACTATTTATCTCAGAGAGGTTTGCGAAAAATTTTAGGAAAACGTCAACGGCTGTTGGCTTATTTGGCAAAAAAAAATAGAGCACGTTATAAAGAATTAATTGGTCAGTTGAGTATTCGAGAGGCAAAAACTCGTTAATTGGAAGAATCATTTTAAGTACTTTTTCCTATTTGGTATTTGGATAAACTTCTTTTCACTTTCAGCAATTCATGGAAAAATGAATGGGTAAAAAACTTATGACTGTACCAGCTACAAGAAAAGACCTTATGGTAGTCAATATGGGGCCTCACCACCCATCAATGCATGGTGTTCTTCGACTCATCGTTACTCTAGATGGTGAAGATGTTATTGACTGTGAGCCTATATTAGGTTATTTACACAGGGGGATGGAGAAAATTGCGGAAAATCGAACAATTATCCAATATTTGCCCTATGTGACGCGTTGGGATTATTTAGCTACTATGTTCACGGAAGCAATAACTGTAAATGGGCCCGAACTATTAGGAAATATTCAAGTACCTAAAAGAGCTAGTTATATCAGAGTCATTATGTTGGAGTTGAGTCGTATAGCGTCCCATTTGTTATGGCTTGGCCCTTTTATGGCAGATATTGGTGCACAGACCCCCTTCTTCTATATTTTTCGAGAAAGGGAATTGATATATGACTTATTCGAAGCAGCTACTGGTATGCGAATGATGCATAATTATTTTCGTATCGGAGGAATAGCTGCTGATCTACCTTATGGCTGGATAGAAAAATGTTTGGATTTTTGTGATTACTTTTCAACGGGGGTTGCTGAATATAAAAAGCTTATTACACGGAATCCTATTTTTTTAGAACGGGTCGAAGGCGTGGGCGTTATTCGCGGAGAAGAAGCACTAAATTGGGGTTTATCGGGCCCAATGCTACGGGCGTCCGGAATCCAATGGGACCTTCGTAAAGTTGATCATTACGAGTGTTACGATGAATTTGATTGGGAAGTTCAATGGCAAAAAGAAGGAGATTCGTTAGCTCGTTATTTAGTACGAATCGGTGAAATGACAGAATCAATAAAAATTATACAGCAGGCTCTGGAAGGAATTCCAGGAGGGCCCTACGAGAATTTAGAAATACGACGTTTTGATAGAGTAAAAGATTCCGAATGGAATGATTTTGACTATCGATTTATTAGTAAAAAACCTTCTCCAACCTTTGAATTGGCAAAACAAGAACTTTATGTGAGAGTTGAAGCCCCAAAGGGGGAATTGGGAATTTTTCTGATAGGAGATCTGAGTGTTTTTCCTTGGAGATGGAAAATTCGCCCGCCGGGTTTTATCAATTTGCAAATTCTTCCTCAGTTAGTTAAAAGAATGAAATTGGCTGATATTATGACGATATTAGGTAGCATAGATATCATTATGGGAGAAGTTGATCGTTAAAAATGATAATGGATACAACCGAAATACAAGCTATCAATTCGTTTTCCAGATTAGAATCCTTAAAAGAGGCCTATGGGATTATATGGCTACTTGTCCCGATTTTTACTCTTGTATTAGGAATCACAATAGGTGTACTCGTAATTGTTTGGTTAGAAAGAGAAATATCTGCAGGGATACAACAACGTATTGGACCTGAATACGCTGGTCCCTTAGGAATTCTTCAAGCTCTAGCAGATGGTACAAAACTACTTTTCAAAGAGAACCTTATTCCATCTAGAGGAGATGGTCGTTTATTTAGTATCGGACCATCCGTCGCAGTGATATCGATTTTACTAAGTTATTCAGTAATTCCTTTTGGATACCACCTTATTCTAGCCGATCTTGGTATTGGTGTTTTTTTATGGATCGCTATTTCAAGTATTGCTCCCGTTGGACTTCTTATGTCGGGATATGGATCAAATAATAAATATTCCTTTTTAGGTGGTTTACGCGCTGCTGCTCAATCAATTAGTTATGAAATACCATTAACTTTATGTGTATTATCAATATCTCTACGTGTGATTCGGTGTCGTCTAATTAGGTGAAATACTCAATTGTTCCTAGTTCTTTTCTTTCTAATTTCTGAGAAGAGGGTCAAGGTTAAATAATTTTTTCATCTTTTTTAGGCATCATTTGGGTTGATGAACTAAAGCAGATAGTTATATGAGTGAAAGAAAACGGCTTGCAAATTTGCAGTAAAAAGATTAAGTCTCATTTCCTATGTACAAGAATTAATTATTAATTAAAACTAAATAAAAGCAGGAGAGGCCGGTTGCCCCAAGATTGGTTGCTTAGTTATCATCACTTGAAGCGGGTTTAAATGGGAGGTTGAACAAAATTGAGTGGATGGTTAGAAAGACCAAAATACACAAAGGATTAGTAATGGATATTCTCTAAATAATTTAAGAGGATATTTCTGCCCATAAACGGAATTCGAATTGGGACTTTAAGTTAGTAGAAACGATCAAGAAGTACTACCCACGATTCCGACCTAGAGTATGTTCCTATCCACCAAGTAAGTAAATAACTATCAAGAACGAAGTAATCTTTTATTTGGAGTAAAATCCCTTTTATGAGAAAGGAGAATAGGAACGAAATAAAATAGAATAAAAAAATAACGAAATAAAATAGAATAAAATAATTAAAAAAATACTTTTCTTCTATCTTTTCGTTAGTTAGAAAGAGAGAACTCTTGGTATGATTCATAAATTAATGGAATGTTGAATTCTTTTTCGTAATTGAAAAAAATAGGTTGAAATACCTATATGATGTTGTTACAAAAAGGTTTTTATTCAAGGATTAAGTTATTGATTAACAAACAAAAATGACATTCCTAAAAAAAAAGATGAGATTAATTCAGAAGCACCTTTTTTTAATATATATAATATATATTTATAATATATATTATATTTAATATATTTTAAATAAAAAATATAGCAAACAGAATTCCGTTGGTCTAATTTGGGGAACTTGGGATAAGTTTTGACTCTATCCTACAAAACAAAAAAAAAAATATAAAGATAAAGATACATAATAATTAAATGTCCTTAGATTTATTTGTGACCCTTGAGGAGCCGTATGAGGTGAAAATCTCACGTACGGTTCTGTAATAGTGGTAAGAACAGCGATGTTCTAATCAACTATGATTATCTAACAGTTCAAGTACAGTTGATATAGTTGAAGCGCAGTCAAAATACGGCTTTTGGGGGTGGAATTTGTGGCGTCAACCTATAGGGTTTCTCATTTTTCTAATTTCTTCTCTAGCTGAGTGTGAGAGATTACCTTTTGATTTACCAGAAGCAGAAGAAGAATTAGTAGCAGGTTATCAAACCGAATATTCAGGTATCAAATTTGGTTTATTTTACGTTGCTTCATATCTGAATCTACTAGTTTCTTCGTTATTTGTAACAGTTCTTTACTTAGGAGGTTGGAATCTTTCTATTCCATACCTATTCGGTCCTAAAATTTTTGACATAAATATAAATAAAGTAGGTAAAGTTTTTGGAACAATAATCAGCATCTTTATTACATTAGCTAAAACTTATTTGTTCTTGTTCATTCCTATTGCAACAAGATGGGCTTTACCAAGGTTGAGAATAGACCAACTATTAAATCTTGGATGGAAATTTCTTTTACCTATTTCTCTAGGTAATCTATTATTAACAACTTCGTCCCAACTTCTTTCACTGTAAACAATTACAATATTCTATATTCACCATTTATCTCAAACAAGAGAAAGAAACAAGTCTACAATTTTTTTCTTTATACACATTCACGATATGTTTCCTATGCTAACTGAATTCACAAATTATGGTCAACAAACAATACGAGCTGCCAGATACATCGGTCAAGGTTTCGCGATTACCCTGTCTCACGCGAATCGTTTACCTATAACTATTCAATATCCCTACGAAAAACTAATCACGTCGGAACGTTTCCGGGGCCGAATTCACTTTGAATTTGATAAATGCATTGCTTGTGAAGTATGCGTTCGTGTATGTCCTATAGATCTACCCGTTGTAGATTGGAAATTGGAAAGTGATATTCGAAAGAAACGATTGTTTAATTACAGTATTGATTTTGGAATCTGTATATTTTGTGGTAATTGCGTTGAGTATTGTCCAACAAATTGTTTATCAATGACTGAAGAATATGAACTTTCGAGTTATGATCGTCACGAATTGAATTATAATCAAATTGCTTTGGGTCGGTTACCAACGTCAGTAATTGATGATTACACAATTCGCACAATTTCGAATTCGTCTCCAATATAAATCAAATATAAAATAGTTAAACTTAAACCTCTCAATTCAAAAAAATCCCCAATTAACAATTCAATTTCAAAATTAATTATTTATGATTTAATCAATAATAGTTAATTATTAATAATAATAATAATATTAATAATACTAATTATAATAATATTAATAATAAAAAAAAATTTTAAATAACTGAAATTAACTATTAAGGTTTAGGTTGGATCTATAAAATAAGGCTTTTCAAAAATAGTTTAAACTTGTCATTTAATTTTTATTCAAAATGTATTTCTATATTTATAGTTCTATATTTATAGAAATATTTATATTAGAGTAATATATATATGAGTAATATATATATTTTTTTTTTCAAACTTTTTTCCAGATATTGAATGATTAGGGCTAATAATACTATATATATCAACCCGCCCGCACCTGTTCAAATTTTTTTTATTTAATTAAGTTTAAGTTAAGAAGTATCAGAAAGATAAAAAAAGGGAGTTACTTCTTTTTTCCTGGTCAGGTCAATAAAATCATGAAATATTTCGATTTTTTTTATGGATTTACCCGGGCCAATGCATGATTTTCTTTTAGTCTTTCTGGGATCGGGTCTGATATTAGGAAGTCTAGGAGTAGTATTACTTCCCAATCCAATTTTTTCTGCCTTTTCGTTAGGATTGGTTCTTGTTTGTATATCCTTATTCTATATTCTATTGAGTTCTTATTTTGTAGCTGCCGCGCAACTACTTATTTACGTAGGGGCTGTAAATGTTTTAATTCTTTTTGCTGTGATGTTCATGAGTGATTCAGAATATTACAAAGATTCTCGCCTCTGGACTGTTGGGGATGGGGTTACTTCGGTGGTTTGTACAAGTCTTTTTATTTCACTAATTACTACTATTCCAGATACGTCATGGTACGGGATTATTTGGACTACAAGATCAAACCAGGTTCTAGAACAAGATTTGATAAGCAATAGTCAACAAATTGGAATTCATTTATCAACGGATTTTTTTCTTCCATTTGAACTCATTTCACTAATTCTTTTAGTTGCTTTAATAGGTGCAATTGCTGTAGCTCGTCAATAAAAAATCAGCAATTAAAATATTCCATGCTTGTTATATGTGATTCAATCAAATCAATTGAATTGTTATTTAGATTGAAATGAATGAGATTACTAAGGAGTTGCTTAATGATACTCGAACATGTACTTGTTTTGAGTGCCTATTTATTTTCTATGGGTATCTATGGATTGATCACAAGTCGAAATATGGTTAGAGCCCTTATGTGTCTTGAACTTATATTGAATGCAGTTAATATAAATTTTGTAACATTTTCCGATTTTTTTGATAATCGTCAATTAAGGGGAGAAATTTTCTCAATTTTTGTTATAGCCATTGCAGCCGCTGAAGCAGCCATAGGGCTGGCTATTGTTTCATCAATTTATCGTAATCGAAAATCAACTCGTATTAACCAATCGAATTTGTTGAATAAGTAGTATTAATCAGAAGAATTCGAATATTCGTAAAGAAATGAAAATTTAAGGTATAATCTTCTCTGCAAAGGAAACATAAACAGAAGAAATCAAAGTATTTTGGCCCTTTCCTTTATAATAAAGCAGTCCAGAAGTAAGTTGATTAGAAAAATTCTGATAACTTGTTGATTTACCTGGTATCTAAATATAGGATTTGTTTAGAAGCTTACTAGGTCGAAAATTTATAACGTTTAAAAATGTATAGATCCAATGTCACATTCAGTAAAGATTTATGATACATGTATAGGATGTACTCAATGTGTCCGAGCCTGCCCCACCGATGTATTAGAAATGATACCTTGGGACGGCTGTAAAGCTAAACAAATTGCTTCGGCTCCAAGAACGGAAGACTGCGTTGGTTGTAAAAGATGTGAATCCGCCTGTCCAACGGATTTCTTGAGTGTTCGGGTTTATTTAGGGGCTGAAACAACTCGCAGTATGGGTCTAGCTTATTGATACGTTCCAATAAACTCTACTTGAATCCATTTTATTTATTTTTTTTTTACCGACAAGACCCGTGCTCAAGATATTTTTATTTTTGAGCACGGGTCTTTCTGGTCCAAGCGCATCTTGTCTTTACCACGAATTTTTTTCCTTGGTTAACAATAATTGTAGTTTTTCCAATATCTGCGGGTTCATTAATTTTCTTTCTCCCCCATAGGGGAAATAGGGTAGTTCGGTGGTATACAATATGTATATGTATTTTAGAACTACTTCTAACGGTGTATACATTCTGTTATCATTTCCAACCGGACGATCCATTAATTCAACTATTGGAGGATTATAAATGGATCCCCCTTTTTGATTTCCATTGGAGATTGGGAATAGATGGGCTTTCTATAGGACCCATTTTACTAACGGGATTCATCACCGCCTTAGCTACTTTATCGGCTTGGCCTGTTACTCGAGATTCTAGATTATTTCATTTCCTGATGTTAGCAATGTACAGTGGTCAAATAGGATTATTTTCTTCTCGCAACCTTTTACTTTTTTTTCTCATGTGGGAGTTAGAATTAATTCCCGTTTATCTACTTCTATCCATGTGGGGGGGAAAGAAACGTCTGTACTCGGCTACAAAATTTATTTTGTACACAGCAGGGGGCTCCATTTTTCTCCTAATGGGAGTGCTGGGTATAGGTTTATATGGTTCTAATCAACCAACATTAAATTTTGAAACATCAGCTAATCAGCCGTATCCTGTGGTCTTAGAAATACTATTTTATATTGGATTTTTCATTGCTTTTGCTGTCAAATCGCCGATTATACCCCTACATACGTGGTTACCAGATACCCACGGAGAAGCACATTACAGTACTTGTATGCTTCTAGCTGGAATCTTATTAAAAATGGGAGCGTATGGACTGGCTCGTATCAATATAGAATTATTATCTCATGCCCATTATCTATTTTCCCCTTGGTTAGTGATAGTAGGCGCAATCCAAATAATTTATGCAGCTTCAACATCCCTTGGCCAACGGAATTTAAAAAAAAGAATAGCCTATTCTTCTGTATCTCATATGGGTTTCCTAATTATCGGAATTGGTTCTATAACTGATACAGGACTCAACGGAGCTCTTTTACAAATAATCTCTCATGGATTTATTGGTGCTGCACTTTTTTTCTTGGCAGGGACAACTTATGATAGAACACGCCTTATTTATCTTGACGAAATGGGCGGAATAGCTATCACAATGCCAAAAATATTCACCATGTTTAGTAGCTTTGCGATGGCTTCCCTTGCATTACCGGGTATGAGTGGCTTTGTTGCTGAATTGATAGTATTTTTTGGAATAATTACGAGTCACCAATTTTTTTTAATGCCAAAAATACTAATTACTTTTGTTATGGCAATTGGAATGATATTAACTCCTATTTATTCATTATCTATGTCACGTCAGATGTTTTATGGATATAAGCTTTTTAACGTTCCAAACTCTTATTTTTTTGATTCTGGACCCCGAGAGCTATTTCTTTCGATTTCCCTCTTTTTACCCGTACTGGGTATTGGTATGTACCCCGATCTCGTTCTTTCACTATCGGTTGACAAGGTTGAAGTTATGCTATCTAATTCTTTTTCTAAATAGTTTTTTGCTATTCATGATTTGAAAACCTTTCACTTTACAATGAAAAAGTTGTAGAATGAAAAAAGAGAACTTTTCCTTCTCGCAAATTTATAAAATTTATAGCTAAAAAAAAAAAAAAGAATTTGAACCCAATATGGGCACGAACCATGCGAATGGAATATTGTATTTGATTCGCATGGTTCGTGCCCATTCGCGTAAATTTTTTTTATATGTACTATAATGTGAATGTGTAGTGTTCGTAAGATACTTTCGTGAATTCAATTAGATGTTAATGTAAACGAACCATAACTATGTAGTCCTAGTCCTAATAGATTAACCCCAAAATAGCATATCCAAATTATAAGAAAGCCTATAGACGCTACAATTGCCGAATTTGCACCTTTCAGGTTTATATTTGTTCGAGTATGTAAATAAATCGCGAATACGATCCAAGTAATAAATGCCCAAGTTTCTTTTGGATCCCAATTCCAATAGGATCCCCAAGCTTCATTAGCCCATACTGCTCCTGACAGAATACCTATGGTTAAAAAAGAAAATCCTAGACTAATAATACGATAACTCCAATAATCCAATTGCTGAATTAATTGAGATCTGTAATAATTCTTACCCGAAAAAAAAGAAGTAGTTTGGAAAAGATTGCTTCGTTTATTCATGTATTCAATTTCACCACCGAAAAACGACTCTTTTATTAAAAGAGTACTTTTACAAAGAATCTTTCGGTTTTTTCGAAATGTAATGACTACAAGTGCTACTGATAATAATGATCCACATAAAAGGGACGCATAGCCCAATATCATCATAGTTACGTGCATTAATAACCACTCGGATTGAAGAGCGGGTACTAATATTGAAGATTGGTGTATTTGAGTTAAAAGTCCGGAAGTAGCAAAGCCCTGGGTAAAAATAGCACTTGAACCGGTTATTGTGCTTAATAAATTTTTCTTTTTTTTTAAATACGGAACTATATGAATAAGGGAGAAACACCACGAAAGGAAGATTAATGATTCATATAAATCACTTAGTGGAAAATGACCCGAATAAATCCAACGTGTAACTAATAATCCTGTTATACAGGAAAAACTAACTATCAGACCCCTTTCGGATGAATCATACAGTTGTACGATTTCATCTACGCAAAAAAGGGTTATTAAACGAATTGTAATTACGATTGAAACAATAGAAAGGGAAATATGAGTTAATATATGTTCTAAGGTTGAAAATATCATAAAAAAAAAAGAAGAGTCTCTTAAATGGAAATTGGGAGTTGAATTGATTATAGGATCTATTTCGCTTTTTTAGAAGATGACATGCCGCCACTCGGACTCGAACCGAGATGCTCTAGCACTGCTTCCTAAGAGCAGCGTGTCTACCAATTTCACCATGGCGGCTTGTCTTGAACTTATAATAGCTTATAAATAAACAATCGTCGAGATTGAAGAAGCCAATTCAGTGCAATATTTTTATTTGATTTTTCAGAAAAAATGAAAATTCAAAATAATACAAAATAATAAATAATAATAGGGATTAGAAGGTTCGTTATTTTAGTTTAGGGTCTTAGCCTCTTGGGGTTTTTCGGGTATTTTCTGTTCTCTTAGAATTGAACTCTTGTAACTAGAAAGAGAAAGTTCTACCCCAAAAATGGTTTTTGTTTTCATTTTTTAATGAACTTTTTTTCTCATTTTTTAAATTTAAGAAATTTACCATTCTATATTCTATACCATTCTATATTCTATACCATTCTATATTATATATAGTAATTCATATAAATATATAAAAAAAGGTTAAGTAAGGTTAAATTGAATCTATTACTTTCAATAAAAATGAAATTCAAATAAAAAAATTATCCCCTTTTTTATAGATAGAGAAAAAGGGAGAAAAATATAAAATTTTTTATCGTAACTCTAACAAACAAATAGTTCGATGGGGAAAAACCCTCTCCCCATCTTGTAAATGAGAAAAAAAAATAAGGATAAACCTCCTTTTATCTTGTATTTATGGGTTTGTCAACAAAAACAAGGAAACTTTTCTATTTTTAGAATTCAGTAAAAAGCTTAATATATATATATTTATATTTTTTAATATAAAAGAAGGAATTTAGTGCTATTTCATATTGATTAGTTTAACTCAATAGGAAATTCAAAATTTTGTAGCAAATAGGAAATGGGTCAATTTCATTTTTCGAGTTCATTCGGATTATTGAAATTTTGAATTACTATTACTTATACTACTTATACTTAATTTACTTAATTTGATTTGTTAATTTTTTTGTTGCACAAAAAAACTTTTTGAATTTCCTGTAGAAAGAGATTTCCCTAACGAAAAAGCTTTTAATGCTATCCAATATCCCTTCCTTTTCCAAATATTTTTCCGAATACGCCTTTTTGATGTAGAAATACGTTTTTTTGGAACGGCCATTTAAGATAAAAAGGATTACTTATTGTTTTCGTTGGATGTGAAAGACATCTATTGGTCAAACCAAATCCTTCTTTAATTTTTTTTTTATTCTATTTATTCTTATTCTTGAATTAATATTCTTTTCGGAAAAAAAGAAAGCTAGGGGGGGAAGATATATGAAAATCGCATTTAGAAAAAAAGATTTCGCGTACTCTAAATACTATAAATTATAAATACTATAAATAGCTAAATAGAGAAAGAGCGAAGATATGTGATTTTTTTTTCCATAGAATCGCTGTAAAATAGTTTTTATTCATTCGATTGATTACTATCTTTATTTGATATTCTTTCTCATTAAAGTCTATATCTATAGAATCTGTTACACCGTAGGAATCAAATGAAATCTTAATAATAAAAATAAATTTTTAAATAAAGAAAGTTAAGAATAAGTAAATAACTATAAGTTAAGTATAAGTAAGAAAAGTAATAAAAAAAATTAAAAAACAAAAGAATACATACGATAAATAGAAGAAAAGATATGAAGAGATACGTCCGCCCCCTACATATTTTACAACTTCTCCTATAAAGAAACTAAGAAAACCTACTCCATTCGTAATTCCATCAATTACCCGTCGATCAAAAAAATGAGTTAATTCGGCCAATGCTCTAGTCCCTCCAGTTAGGGATCTATTATAAAAAGAATCTATATAAGCGCGATTATATGACCAACAATATATGCCATTTAGCATTTTCTCCGAAAGAGGACCCCTAGAGAGCCCTTTAAGAGTTGAGTTTATTAAATCCAAATTTAATAAAGAGGAATAAGGAGATTTATAAAAAAAAGACGCTATAAATATTCCTAAATAACCTATACTGACGGAAAAAAAGGCATCTTTGATAAATTCATACGAATTGGGCGAATTAGTCAACTTTTTATGCAAAAGATTGATCGACGGGGTTAACCATTTAGATAATATATCAACATTAACTCCCTCTTGATTAAAAGGAATTCCTATAAACCCAACGAACAGAGTAAATAGTCCCAATACAAGTAGAGGTAATAACATATTATTGTCTGATTCATAAGGATAAGAATCCAGTTTTTTTTTCTCAAAACGAGGAATAGTAATAAAAGGTCGTGTCAAATTTCTACCACTATCATCAATTTGATATGTTGTTTTTGAAAAAAAGGAATAACTTTTATTATCAGTCATTCCTAATAAAGGAACATTTTTTTTCATTTTTTTTGAAACCCCCCTACCCCATAGAGATATTGAATAGAAAGGTATTTTTTGTTTGCCGCTATAATTTTGAAAATAAACATTTAAATGTCCCTCAAAAGTAAGTAAATATATCCGAAACATATAAAATGCGGTTAATCCAGCAGTAACCCAGGCTATTATTGCGAAAATGGTCGAATACAACCAAGTATCATTAAGAATTTCATCTTTGGACCAAAAACAAGCCAAAGGCGGAATACCACACAGAGAGAGTGTACCTAATAAAAAGGCATTTTTGGTAATTGGTACATGTTTTCTTAAACCTCCCATAAGAATCATATTCTGACTTTTATAGGGAGAATAGCCAACAATCCCTTCCATTGAATGAATAACGGATCCGGATCCTAAAAATAACAATGCTTTGGAATAGGCATGAGTAATCAAATGAAATAAAGCACTTCGGTAAGACCCCATACCAAGAGCTAACATTATATAACCCAATTGGGACATTGTAGAATAAGCTAAACCTCTCTTAATGTCTTTTTGAGCAAGAGCTAAAGTAGCTCCTAATAACACAGTTATTATTCCTATTAACGAGATTAAATTCATTATCGAAGGTATAACTATGAAAAGAGGAAGAAGCCGAGCTACAAGAAAAATTCCTGCCGCTACCATAGTAGCAGCGTGTATAAGGGCGGAAATCGGAGTAGGCCCTTCCATAGCATCAGGCAACCATACATGAAGGGGAAATTGTGCAGATTTAGCAACAGCACCGCCAAATAACAGACCAGCACACAAAGTAACAAATAAAAAATCGACCTCGTTATTAGAAATTAAATCATTGAATATTTCGAATAAATCCTGAAATTCGAAACTACCCGTTATCCAAAAAAAACCTAAAATTCCTAATAATAAACAAAAATCCCCTACACGATTTGTTACAAAAGCGTTTTGGCAAGCATTTGCTGCAAGAGGTCGTGTGGACCAAAATCCTATTAATAAATAGGAACACATTCCGACCAATTCCCAAAAAATATAAATTTGTATCAAATTTGAACTAGTAACTAATCCTAACATGGAAGTACTGAAAAAACTCATATAAGTAAAAAATCTCAAATATCCTTGATCATGAGCCATATAATTATCACTATAAATAAGAACCAAAATTCCAACAGTAGTGATTAACATTGACATAATAGAAGTAAGTGGGTCTATCAAATATCCGAATTCTAAAGAAAAATCGTTAGTAATGATCCAAGACCATATATATTGATAGCTATAATTGCTATTTATTTGCTGAATAGACAGATTCATTGAAAAAATCATAACTATACTTAACAATAAAATACTATGGAAAGACCATATGCGACGAAACTTTTTTGTTGTCGTCGGAAAAAGAAGAAGCCCCACCCCTAGTAATATAGCAACTGAAAGTGGGATGAAGAGTATGAGCCATCCGTATTGATATGTTTGTTGCATAAAAAGTTTTTTTAATTTCCTAATTTTGTGTTTCTGATTGACTGTATCTTACCTTTTTAAACGGGGTCAAAAAAGGCAAGCTATGAACTAAATTAAACTAATTTTTTTTATTACTTTTCTTACTTATACTTAACTTATAGTTATTTACTTATTCTTAACTTTCTTTATTTAAAAATTTATTTTTATTATTAAGATTTCATTTGATTCCTACGGTGTAACAGATTCTATAGATATAGACTTTAATGAGAAAGAATATCAAATAAAGATAGTAATCAATCGAATGAATAAAAACTATTTTACAGCGATTCTATGGAAAAAAAAATCACATATCTTCGCTCTTTCTCTATTTAGCTATTTATAGTATTTATAATTTATAGTATTTAGAGTACGCGAAATCTTTTTTTCTAAATGCGATTTTCATATATCTTCCCCCCCTAGCTTTCTTTTTTTCCGAAAAGAATATTAATTCAAGAATAAGAATAAATAGAATAAAAAAAAAATTAAAGAAGGATTTGGTTTGACCAATAGATGTCTTTCACATCCAACGAAAACAATAAGTAATCCTTTTTATCTTAAATGGCCGTTCCAAAAAAACGTATTTCTACATCAAAAAGGCGTATTCGGAAAAATATTTGGAAAAGGAAGGGATATTGGATAGCATTAAAAGCTTTTTCGTTAGGGAAATCTCTTTCTACAGGAAATTCAAAAAGTTTTTTTGTGCAACAAAAAAATTAACAAATCAAATTAAGTAAATTAAGTATAAGTAGTATAAGTAATAGTAATTCAAAATTTCAATAATCCGAATGAACTCGAAAAATGAAATTGACCCATTTCCTATTTGCTACAAAATTTTGAATTTCCTATTGAGTTAAACTAATCAATATGAAATAGCACTAAATTCCTTCTTTTATATTAAAAAATATAAATATATATATATTAAGCTTTTTACTGAATTCTAAAAATAGAAAAGTTTCCTTGTTTTTGTTGACAAACCCATAAATACAAGATAAAAGGAGGTTTATCCTTATTTTTTTTTCTCATTTACAAGATGGGGAGAGGGTTTTTCCCCATCGAACTATTTGTTTGTTAGAGTTACGATAAAAAATTTTATATTTTTCTCCCTTTTTCTCTATCTATAAAAAAGGGGATAATTTTTTTATTTGAATTTCATTTTTATTGAAAGTAATAGATTCAATTTAACCTTACTTAACCTTTTTTTATATATTTATATGAATTACTATATATAATATAGAATGGTATAGAATATAGAATGGTATAGAATATAGAATGGTAAATTTCTTAAATTTAAAAAATGAGAAAAAAAGTTCATTAAAAAATGAAAACAAAAACCATTTTTGGGGTAGAACTTTCTCTTTCTAGTTACAAGAGTTCAATTCTAAGAGAACAGAAAATACCCGAAAAACCCCAAGAGGCTAAGACCCTAAACTAAAATAACGAACCTTCTAATCCCTATTATTATTTATTATTTTGTATTATTTTGAATTTTCATTTTTTCTGAAAAATCAAATAAAAATATTGCACTGAATTGGCTTCTTCAATCTCGACGATTGTTTATTTATAAGCTATTATAAGTTCAAGACAAGCCGCCATGGTGAAATTGGTAGACACGCTGCTCTTAGGAAGCAGTGCTAGAGCATCTCGGTTCGAGTCCGAGTGGCGGCATGTCATCTTCTAAAAAAGCGAAATAGATCCTATAATCAATTCAACTCCCAATTTCCATTTAAGAGACTCTTCTTTTTTTTTTATGATATTTTCAACCTTAGAACATATATTAACTCATATTTCCCTTTCTATTGTTTCAATCGTAATTACAATTCGTTTAATAACCCTTTTTTGCGTAGATGAAATCGTACAACTGTATGATTCATCCGAAAGGGGTCTGATAGTTAGTTTTTCCTGTATAACAGGATTATTAGTTACACGTTGGATTTATTCGGGTCATTTTCCACTAAGTGATTTATATGAATCATTAATCTTCCTTTCGTGGTGTTTCTCCCTTATTCATATAGTTCCGTATTTAAAAAAAAAGAAAAATTTATTAAGCACAATAACCGGTTCAAGTGCTATTTTTACCCAGGGCTTTGCTACTTCCGGACTTTTAACTCAAATACACCAATCTTCAATATTAGTACCCGCTCTTCAATCCGAGTGGTTATTAATGCACGTAACTATGATGATATTGGGCTATGCGTCCCTTTTATGTGGATCATTATTATCAGTAGCACTTGTAGTCATTACATTTCGAAAAAACCGAAAGATTCTTTGTAAAAGTACTCTTTTAATAAAAGAGTCGTTTTTCGGTGGTGAAATTGAATACATGAATAAACGAAGCAATCTTTTCCAAACTACTTCTTTTTTTTCGGGTAAGAATTATTACAGATCTCAATTAATTCAGCAATTGGATTATTGGAGTTATCGTATTATTAGTCTAGGATTTTCTTTTTTAACCATAGGTATTCTGTCAGGAGCAGTATGGGCTAATGAAGCTTGGGGATCCTATTGGAATTGGGATCCAAAAGAAACTTGGGCATTTATTACTTGGATCGTATTCGCGATTTATTTACATACTCGAACAAATATAAACCTGAAAGGTGCAAATTCGGCAATTGTAGCGTCTATAGGCTTTCTTATAATTTGGATATGCTATTTTGGGGTTAATCTATTAGGACTAGGACTACATAGTTATGGTTCGTTTACATTAACATCTAATTGAATTCACGAAAGTATCTTACGAACACTACACATTCACATTATAGTACATATAAAAAAAATTTACGCGAATGGGCACGAACCATGCGAATCAAATACAATATTCCATTCGCATGGTTCGTGCCCATATTGGGTTCAAATTCTTTTTTTTTTTTTTAGCTATAAATTTTATAAATTTGCGAGAAGGAAAAGTTCTCTTTTTTCATTCTACAACTTTTTCATTGTAAAGTGAAAGGTTTTCAAATCATGAATAGCAAAAAACTATTTAGAAAAAGAATTAGATAGCATAACTTCAACCTTGTCAACCGATAGTGAAAGAACGAGATCGGGGTACATACCAATACCCAGTACGGGTAAAAAGAGGGAAATCGAAAGAAATAGCTCTCGGGGTCCAGAATCAAAAAAATAAGAGTTTGGAACGTTAAAAAGCTTATATCCATAAAACATCTGACGTGACATAGATAATGAATAAATAGGAGTTAATATCATTCCAATTGCCATAACAAAAGTAATTAGTATTTTTGGCATTAAAAAAAATTGGTGACTCGTAATTATTCCAAAAAATACTATCAATTCAGCAACAAAGCCACTCATACCCGGTAATGCAAGGGAAGCCATCGCAAAGCTACTAAACATGGTGAATATTTTTGGCATTGTGATAGCTATTCCGCCCATTTCGTCAAGATAAATAAGGCGTGTTCTATCATAAGTTGTCCCTGCCAAGAAAAAAAGTGCAGCACCAATAAATCCATGAGAGATTATTTGTAAAAGAGCTCCGTTGAGTCCTGTATCAGTTATAGAACCAATTCCGATAATTAGGAAACCCATATGAGATACAGAAGAATAGGCTATTCTTTTTTTTAAATTCCGTTGGCCAAGGGATGTTGAAGCTGCATAAATTATTTGGATTGCGCCTACTATCACTAACCAAGGGGAAAATAGATAATGGGCATGAGATAATAATTCTATATTGATACGAGCCAGTCCATACGCTCCCATTTTTAATAAGATTCCAGCTAGAAGCATACAAGTACTGTAATGTGCTTCTCCGTGGGTATCTGGTAACCACGTATGTAGGGGTATAATCGGCGATTTGACAGCAAAAGCAATGAAAAATCCAATATAAAATAGTATTTCTAAGACCACAGGATACGGCTGATTAGCTGATGTTTCAAAATTTAATGTTGGTTGATTAGAACCATATAAACCTATACCCAGCACTCCCATTAGGAGAAAAATGGAGCCCCCTGCTGTGTACAAAATAAATTTTGTAGCCGAGTACAGACGTTTCTTTCCCCCCCACATGGATAGAAGTAGATAAACGGGAATTAATTCTAACTCCCACATGAGAAAAAAAAGTAAAAGGTTGCGAGAAGAAAATAATCCTATTTGACCACTGTACATTGCTAACATCAGGAAATGAAATAATCTAGAATCTCGAGTAACAGGCCAAGCCGATAAAGTAGCTAAGGCGGTGATGAATCCCGTTAGTAAAATGGGTCCTATAGAAAGCCCATCTATTCCCAATCTCCAATGGAAATCAAAAAGGGGGATCCATTTATAATCCTCCAATAGTTGAATTAATGGATCGTCCGGTTGGAAATGATAACAGAATGTATACACCGTTAGAAGTAGTTCTAAAATACATATACATATTGTATACCACCGAACTACCCTATTTCCCCTATGGGGGAGAAAGAAAATTAATGAACCCGCAGATATTGGAAAAACTACAATTATTGTTAACCAAGGAAAAAAATTCGTGGTAAAGACAAGATGCGCTTGGACCAGAAAGACCCGTGCTCAAAAATAAAAATATCTTGAGCACGGGTCTTGTCGGTAAAAAAAAAATAAATAAAATGGATTCAAGTAGAGTTTATTGGAACGTATCAATAAGCTAGACCCATACTGCGAGTTGTTTCAGCCCCTAAATAAACCCGAACACTCAAGAAATCCGTTGGACAGGCGGATTCACATCTTTTACAACCAACGCAGTCTTCCGTTCTTGGAGCCGAAGCAATTTGTTTAGCTTTACAGCCGTCCCAAGGTATCATTTCTAATACATCGGTGGGGCAGGCTCGGACACATTGAGTACATCCTATACATGTATCATAAATCTTTACTGAATGTGACATTGGATCTATACATTTTTAAACGTTATAAATTTTCGACCTAGTAAGCTTCTAAACAAATCCTATATTTAGATACCAGGTAAATCAACAAGTTATCAGAATTTTTCTAATCAACTTACTTCTGGACTGCTTTATTATAAAGGAAAGGGCCAAAATACTTTGATTTCTTCTGTTTATGTTTCCTTTGCAGAGAAGATTATACCTTAAATTTTCATTTCTTTACGAATATTCGAATTCTTCTGATTAATACTACTTATTCAACAAATTCGATTGGTTAATACGAGTTGATTTTCGATTACGATAAATTGATGAAACAATAGCCAGCCCTATGGCTGCTTCAGCGGCTGCAATGGCTATAACAAAAATTGAGAAAATTTCTCCCCTTAATTGACGATTATCAAAAAAATCGGAAAATGTTACAAAATTTATATTAACTGCATTCAATATAAGTTCAAGACACATAAGGGCTCTAACCATATTTCGACTTGTGATCAATCCATAGATACCCATAGAAAATAAATAGGCACTCAAAACAAGTACATGTTCGAGTATCATTAAGCAACTCCTTAGTAATCTCATTCATTTCAATCTAAATAACAATTCAATTGATTTGATTGAATCACATATAACAAGCATGGAATATTTTAATTGCTGATTTTTTATTGACGAGCTACAGCAATTGCACCTATTAAAGCAACTAAAAGAATTAGTGAAATGAGTTCAAATGGAAGAAAAAAATCCGTTGATAAATGAATTCCAATTTGTTGACTATTGCTTATCAAATCTTGTTCTAGAACCTGGTTTGATCTTGTAGTCCAAATAATCCCGTACCATGACGTATCTGGAATAGTAGTAATTAGTGAAATAAAAAGACTTGTACAAACCACCGAAGTAACCCCATCCCCAACAGTCCAGAGGCGAGAATCTTTGTAATATTCTGAATCACTCATGAACATCACAGCAAAAAGAATTAAAACATTTACAGCCCCTACGTAAATAAGTAGTTGCGCGGCAGCTACAAAATAAGAACTCAATAGAATATAGAATAAGGATATACAAACAAGAACCAATCCTAACGAAAAGGCAGAAAAAATTGGATTGGGAAGTAATACTACTCCTAGACTTCCTAATATCAGACCCGATCCCAGAAAGACTAAAAGAAAATCATGCATTGGCCCGGGTAAATCCATAAAAAAAATCGAAATATTTCATGATTTTATTGACCTGACCAGGAAAAAAGAAGTAACTCCCTTTTTTTATCTTTCTGATACTTCTTAACTTAAACTTAATTAAATAAAAAAAATTTGAACAGGTGCGGGCGGGTTGATATATATAGTATTATTAGCCCTAATCATTCAATATCTGGAAAAAAGTTTGAAAAAAAAAATATATATATTACTCATATATATATTACTCTAATATAAATATTTCTATAAATATAGAACTATAAATATAGAAATACATTTTGAATAAAAATTAAATGACAAGTTTAAACTATTTTTGAAAAGCCTTATTTTATAGATCCAACCTAAACCTTAATAGTTAATTTCAGTTATTTAAAATTTTTTTTTATTATTAATATTATTATAATTAGTATTATTAATATTATTATTATTATTAATAATTAACTATTATTGATTAAATCATAAATAATTAATTTTGAAATTGAATTGTTAATTGGGGATTTTTTTGAATTGAGAGGTTTAAGTTTAACTATTTTATATTTGATTTATATTGGAGACGAATTCGAAATTGTGCGAATTGTGTAATCATCAATTACTGACGTTGGTAACCGACCCAAAGCAATTTGATTATAATTCAATTCGTGACGATCATAACTCGAAAGTTCATATTCTTCAGTCATTGATAAACAATTTGTTGGACAATACTCAACGCAATTACCACAAAATATACAGATTCCAAAATCAATACTGTAATTAAACAATCGTTTCTTTCGAATATCACTTTCCAATTTCCAATCTACAACGGGTAGATCTATAGGACATACACGAACGCATACTTCACAAGCAATGCATTTATCAAATTCAAAGTGAATTCGGCCCCGGAAACGTTCCGACGTGATTAGTTTTTCGTAGGGATATTGAATAGTTATAGGTAAACGATTCGCGTGAGACAGGGTAATCGCGAAACCTTGACCGATGTATCTGGCAGCTCGTATTGTTTGTTGACCATAATTTGTGAATTCAGTTAGCATAGGAAACATATCGTGAATGTGTATAAAGAAAAAAATTGTAGACTTGTTTCTTTCTCTTGTTTGAGATAAATGGTGAATATAGAATATTGTAATTGTTTACAGTGAAAGAAGTTGGGACGAAGTTGTTAATAATAGATTACCTAGAGAAATAGGTAAAAGAAATTTCCATCCAAGATTTAATAGTTGGTCTATTCTCAACCTTGGTAAAGCCCATCTTGTTGCAATAGGAATGAACAAGAACAAATAAGTTTTAGCTAATGTAATAAAGATGCTGATTATTGTTCCAAAAACTTTACCTACTTTATTTATATTTATGTCAAAAATTTTAGGACCGAATAGGTATGGAATAGAAAGATTCCAACCTCCTAAGTAAAGAACTGTTACAAATAACGAAGAAACTAGTAGATTCAGATATGAAGCAACGTAAAATAAACCAAATTTGATACCTGAATATTCGGTTTGATAACCTGCTACTAATTCTTCTTCTGCTTCTGGTAAATCAAAAGGTAATCTCTCACACTCAGCTAGAGAAGAAATTAGAAAAATGAGAAACCCTATAGGTTGACGCCACAAATTCCACCCCCAAAAGCCGTATTTTGACTGCGCTTCAACTATATCAACTGTACTTGAACTGTTAGATAATCATAGTTGATTAGAACATCGCTGTTCTTACCACTATTACAGAACCGTACGTGAGATTTTCACCTCATACGGCTCCTCAAGGGTCACAAATAAATCTAAGGACATTTAATTATTATGTATCTTTATCTTTATATTTTTTTTTTTGTTTTGTAGGATAGAGTCAAAACTTATCCCAAGTTCCCCAAATTAGACCAACGGAATTCTGTTTGCTATATTTTTTATTTAAAATATATTAAATATAATATATATTATAAATATATATTATATATATTAAAAAAAGGTGCTTCTGAATTAATCTCATCTTTTTTTTTAGGAATGTCATTTTTGTTTGTTAATCAATAACTTAATCCTTGAATAAAAACCTTTTTGTAACAACATCATATAGGTATTTCAACCTATTTTTTTCAATTACGAAAAAGAATTCAACATTCCATTAATTTATGAATCATACCAAGAGTTCTCTCTTTCTAACTAACGAAAAGATAGAAGAAAAGTATTTTTTTAATTATTTTATTCTATTTTATTTCGTTATTTTTTTATTCTATTTTATTTCGTTCCTATTCTCCTTTCTCATAAAAGGGATTTTACTCCAAATAAAAGATTACTTCGTTCTTGATAGTTATTTACTTACTTGGTGGATAGGAACATACTCTAGGTCGGAATCGTGGGTAGTACTTCTTGATCGTTTCTACTAACTTAAAGTCCCAATTCGAATTCCGTTTATGGGCAGAAATATCCTCTTAAATTATTTAGAGAATATCCATTACTAATCCTTTGTGTATTTTGGTCTTTCTAACCATCCACTCAATTTTGTTCAACCTCCCATTTAAACCCGCTTCAAGTGATGATAACTAAGCAACCAATCTTGGGGCAACCGGCCTCTCCTGCTTTTATTTAGTTTTAATTAATAATTAATTCTTGTACATAGGAAATGAGACTTAATCTTTTTACTGCAAATTTGCAAGCCGTTTTCTTTCACTCATATAACTATCTGCTTTAGTTCATCAACCCAAATGATGCCTAAAAAAGATGAAAAAATTATTTAACCTTGACCCTCTTCTCAGAAATTAGAAAGAAAAGAACTAGGAACAATTGAGTATTTCACCTAATTAGACGACACCGAATCACACGTAGAGATATTGATAATACACATAAAGTTAATGGTATTTCATAACTAATTGATTGAGCAGCAGCGCGTAAACCACCTAAAAAGGAATATTTATTATTTGATCCATATCCCGACATAAGAAGTCCAACGGGAGCAATACTTGAAATAGCGATCCATAAAAAAACACCAATACCAAGATCGGCTAGAATAAGGTGGTATCCAAAAGGAATTACTGAATAACTTAGTAAAATCGATATCACTGCGACGGATGGTCCGATACTAAATAAACGACCATCTCCTCTAGATGGAATAAGGTTCTCTTTGAAAAGTAGTTTTGTACCATCTGCTAGAGCTTGAAGAATTCCTAAGGGACCAGCGTATTCAGGTCCAATACGTTGTTGTATCCCTGCAGATATTTCTCTTTCTAACCAAACAATTACGAGTACACCTATTGTGATTCCTAATACAAGAGTAAAAATCGGGACAAGTAGCCATATAATCCCATAGGCCTCTTTTAAGGATTCTAATCTGGAAAACGAATTGATAGCTTGTATTTCGGTTGTATCCATTATCATTTTTAACGATCAACTTCTCCCATAATGATATCTATGCTACCTAATATCGTCATAATATCAGCCAATTTCATTCTTTTAACTAACTGAGGAAGAATTTGCAAATTGATAAAACCCGGCGGGCGAATTTTCCATCTCCAAGGAAAAACACTCAGATCTCCTATCAGAAAAATTCCCAATTCCCCCTTTGGGGCTTCAACTCTCACATAAAGTTCTTGTTTTGCCAATTCAAAGGTTGGAGAAGGTTTTTTACTAATAAATCGATAGTCAAAATCATTCCATTCGGAATCTTTTACTCTATCAAAACGTCGTATTTCTAAATTCTCGTAGGGCCCTCCTGGAATTCCTTCCAGAGCCTGCTGTATAATTTTTATTGATTCTGTCATTTCACCGATTCGTACTAAATAACGAGCTAACGAATCTCCTTCTTTTTGCCATTGAACTTCCCAATCAAATTCATCGTAACACTCGTAATGATCAACTTTACGAAGGTCCCATTGGATTCCGGACGCCCGTAGCATTGGGCCCGATAAACCCCAATTTAGTGCTTCTTCTCCGCGAATAACGCCCACGCCTTCGACCCGTTCTAAAAAAATAGGATTCCGTGTAATAAGCTTTTTATATTCAGCAACCCCCGTTGAAAAGTAATCACAAAAATCCAAACATTTTTCTATCCAGCCATAAGGTAGATCAGCAGCTATTCCTCCGATACGAAAATAATTATGCATCATTCGCATACCAGTAGCTGCTTCGAATAAGTCATATATCAATTCCCTTTCTCGAAAAATATAGAAGAAGGGGGTCTGTGCACCAATATCTGCCATAAAAGGGCCAAGCCATAACAAATGGGACGCTATACGACTCAACTCCAACATAATGACTCTGATATAACTAGCTCTTTTAGGTACTTGAATATTTCCTAATAGTTCGGGCCCATTTACAGTTATTGCTTCCGTGAACATAGTAGCTAAATAATCCCAACGCGTCACATAGGGCAAATATTGGATAATTGTTCGATTTTCCGCAATTTTCTCCATCCCCCTGTGTAAATAACCTAATATAGGCTCACAGTCAATAACATCTTCACCATCTAGAGTAACGATGAGTCGAAGAACACCATGCATTGATGGGTGGTGAGGCCCCATATTGACTACCATAAGGTCTTTTCTTGTAGCTGGTACAGTCATAAGTTTTTTACCCATTCATTTTTCCATGAATTGCTGAAAGTGAAAAGAAGTTTATCCAAATACCAAATAGGAAAAAGTACTTAAAATGATTCTTCCAATTAACGAGTTTTTGCCTCTCGAATACTCAACTGACCAATTAATTCTTTATAACGTGCTCTATTTTTTTTTGCCAAATAAGCCAACAGCCGTTGACGTTTTCCTAAAATTTTTCGCAAACCTCTCTGAGATAAATAGTCTTTTTTATGCACTTCCAAATGTGAAGTAAGTCTCCGTATCTTATTGGTAAAACGGAATACTTGAAATTCAACCGACCCCCTTCTTTCTTTTTCAGAAATAACCGAAATGAATGCACTTTTTACCATAAAAGATTTTCCCTCTTCCACTTTTACAGATACGGATTTTATCGATGAGTAATAATAATGATAGTAATTTTAATGTGTTATATACAATAATCTGAATTTATTTATGAACTCCTAATTTTATCAACTCATATTAATCCACCCAGGTCATATTAATCCATCCAGGTTTCAATTTAATTTATTCTGAAAAAGAAAAAAAGAAGAAAGAAGGAAGGGGGTTCATTTTTGCATGGCATAATTTAGGCCTAAAATGAAGAAGATTTTGTTAATTGATTTGTAGGCCTAATTGATACCTCATCGGTTTTAGTCTTCGTATTATATATTAGAATGGCATGGAAGGTGGGGCGTGTGAATCTCTTTACTTTCATATACCCCGTAGGGTATAGCATATATAGGAAAAATGGGCTATCAACGACTTTTCAACCGCGGATACATCTGTATCCTTAACATACTGAAACGACTGCCGTTATTTGTATCAAACCAATAGCGATTCATACAAGCTAAATCTTCTAATCGATAATTAGGCCAAAGAAAAAATTTGAAATTAATTAATTCATTCTTATCTTTATTAAGATTAAGAGGGTTCTCTTTATCCAAATCCAAAGATTGACTACAATTGTTCTCAGTCGAAGATATTGGATTTTTATTCCAAGTCTTTGAATTGAAAGAAATTAGAATTCTCAACTCTCTACGACGTCTATGCGATAAAATGGTTTCGGGAACAAGTAAATCAAAACCATTCTTATCAACATAGGGTTGTTTTCTATATCCTTGATTAATTTGGTGCTTAATCTTATGAACCAACAAAATACCTAAGGTTTGATACATAATAAATTGTGCATCATTTTTTACAGACAGGCGTGTGGGTTCGATAAGAAAGAACGCGCTTTTGATCCATTCTATAAGCTTTACATCCTTCCGCATACACATTAAATCCAAACTCATTTCTCCTCCTCGAATCGAGGATATAGTAATTTCTCGTGGATTTGGCAGTCCAAGCAGGAAACCATATATTTTTATATTATTCATAATTTTTTTAGCCAAAGTACTGCGCGAGTTAATTTGAAAAACTAAAAAACGTTTTAGGAGTAAATCTATTTCTTTTTCTAGCTTACTTTTCTTTCTCTTTTTCATTTTTTGGGGGGAAGGATCTTCAATATCTTTTTCGTGGTTTGTTGAAGGAACAGATTCAGCATTCCCTTGTTTTTGTACATTTGATCTAAGATCTCTTTTGCTTTCGACCGATTCTTTTTCTTTTTGATCTTTTTGATTTCGATTTTGATTCTTTATTTCTTTATTTGAAACGGATTCCCCTTTTTGTTTTTGGTTTCCTTCGATGTTTTTCTTTTCACTAAGATCATTTTCATTTAGATTCAAATTTAAAAGAAGGATTTTACTTGGTATAACCCACGGTTTTAGTTTATATAGACTATAGCGTAGGACAAATTCTGGGAAGGAAAAAAGTCCCAGGTGTGAGATGGGACGTTTTAGTATTTCTTCATTCATTCCCATCCAATCCAAAAAACCTTTTCGGGGTTTTGGTAAATTGGTTTGAAGCTTTTGCGGAATTTTAAGATAAACAAGCTTTTTTTTATCAATTTTTTCAAAAATTGGATATTGATAATTGTTAGTATCAATATGAGTATTTTCATTACTCGTGATATCCATTCTGATGTAGGACTCAATAATAAGTTGTTGTCTAAGATCCCAATTTGGATTTGGAAAATTAAAATTCAAATCCAAATATTTTCTATCGCGATCTTTTTGTCTATAATTAATATTTTCATAATTCTTAATAGGAATAGGGAAACTTCTCCATATATATATATCAGAAAAATTCTCTTTATGAGTGTTGGATTTATAAGAAATATCTTCGTTCTTTTTTAATTGGACTTGCGAGCTTGATTTAGAAATAGGCGAGTCCCCCTTATTTTCATAATTAAAATTAATATATTTATATGATAACAGATCATATTTAGAGCTTTTTTGAAAATTGTCTGTTTGATTCACTGTTTGATTCACTAAGTAATCTACTTTAGAATTCCTAGAATTACCTCCCTTTATGGACTGAACTTTTTCATATGAATCCCGCTTGGTTTTTTTTTTTTTTTTTCTATAACGTAGATTAATGAAATTTCTCATCTTTTTCCACCTTCTAAACCTTTTAAGACGAGACAAATTGTATTGATAATGTCCCCTTATCCAGTTTTTCCATTTATTATCCGGGCGTTTCTTATGACTTAATTTAGAATCAAGTATTCCTTGTGTTTCAAAGGAATCTTTTATTTCATCCTTAATAAAAAAAGACATTCCATTATATTGAAAAACAGATCTTAATTTGTTACTAACTTGGGTTTGTGATAATTTAAAAAATACATATGCTTGTGACAAATAGGATAAGTCCCCAAAACTATGTAAATTTTTCCTATTTCTAAGAATATTAATTGAAATAAAGTTAATTATATTTTTATTTTTTCTATTAAGCCTTTCTTCTTTTGTTTCATTAATGGGCTTATCCGGCATTTTTTTTATCGATTCAAAAAGAAATTGTATATTGAGTCTGGTAATATTAATAATAGCTAAAAAAATATCTATGTATACTTTTTCAAGGAAAATTTTTATAAAACAATCTAATTGAGAAATTAATCGGACAGTTCTTCTTTTTAATATTTGCCAAATATTTGTTGTCCATTCGAATCTTTTAGCATTATACCCTTTTTCGGTAGGATTAATATATACACCGGATGAGGTTATTTTTTTTTTTTCTTTTGTAATTCTTTCTATTTTATTTTTAATTGTCCTTGTTCTACCTGTTAGATCCTCCCTTTTTATTAGTGCATAATTTTTCAAATTTTGAGATTGAAATAGACTAACTGATTCATGAATTATTTGATTGCTGCTTCTAGAATCTTTTTCGTTTTTAATTTCATTCGAGTCTGATACTTTTATTAATCTAAAAATTTGGTTGAATTTTGAGAGTACTTTTTGTTTTAGTATTCTTGTTATAAATACTAAACTTTCAATAATGTCAATAATGAATTTTTTTGTTTCTTTTAAAACTAATTTGGTTTTTCCTAATAAATATAAATAGAAATCTAAATACGCCCTTTTTAATTTTTCTATTTTTGGTTGTAGTTCCTTAAAAATGGGGTCAAAAAAAGAATCTCCTTTTCTAATTCTGGGAGAACCAAAAGGAAGGTTAGTTTCCCGTCCCCAAACTGTTAAAAAACAAAACTCATCTTTTTGGTTTTCCTCTTCGATTAGATTTCTATCAGAGGGTTGTATGTGCCAAGGTTTCAGGTAGAAAGGAAATAAGATTTTTATCTGAATACCCTCTCTCCACCCATTTATTGGAAATTCTGTTTCCGCTACTTGGATACCATTATGGGTACATTTAACATGCATTTCGCGCTCCCATTCCTGTATATCCTCAAACCATTCAGGAGATTGAAATAATAATATACGTCCAATATTTTTTGCTATTATCAATGAAGGCAATACAATATATTTTCTAAGAATAGATTGAGTTATTAACGCGGATCCCCTTATTATGTGCCCACATATGATATTATCCCATCCCTCAGATATCTCCATCCGCCTTTCTTCCTCGTTTAGACTATTTTCATTTTTTTTTTTTTTTCCTTCTTCGTCTATATACTCCACGTCTATATACTCCACAATTTTGGATTCTATCCCCTTGTCTGTCCAATTTGTAAAAAAAACTTTAAAAAATTTGGATATATCAAACGGTAGGCGGGGGAGTCTTTTGACTCTATCCAAAAAAAGGGGAGAGTGCGCCTTTGCTTGAAACAGTCCAAAAATGAAAGTTTTACGCCTTTGAGCGCGCATAGCACCTTTAATTAGTCCTCGCCGAAAGTCCGATTGGTATGAATAACTTGGCAAAATTATTTCCTTTATCTGATCTTCTGTATCAGTATTATCACTGCTATTAGAATTGTAATAATTCTGTTCAGGTCCATTTTGTTTATCCTCCTTTTGTTTAT